AATATCGGAATGGGGATAGAATAGAAATGTGGGTCTAGGGCAAGAGTATTTTACAGCGGTATTTTGATTTGAAATAGAGTTTAGAAATCATTGTATTACTTATTATTTACATTTACTACGATTTTCATAACTTTATTGATCTTTTAGATTTGAAGTTAGTAACTTGTATTTTTCATGCCTTTCTTCTTTGCTTCAAATTGAAAATAGAATAGTTGAGTAAATCCAAAATTAAAAGGAGGTTCATGGCCAAGGGTAAAGATGTCCGACTAAGGGTAATTTTGGAATGTACCGCTTGTGTCCGAAACGGTGCTAATAAGAGTAAGAGATCGATGGGGATTTCCAGATATATTACTCAAAAGAACCGACAGAATACGCCTAATCGATTAGAGTTGAGAAAATTCTGTCGCTATTGTTCCAAACATACCATTCATGGGGAGATAAAAAAATAGAGTACCTTCCGTGTTACCCTTTCAAGGAAATAGAAAAAATAACATTATATATAACATAACATATATAAATATAAAAATCCTATTTTGATTAAAATGAATTAGAATTCAGAAATCGGATTTTCGGGATAAGGAATAAACAAACAAACCATGGATAAATCCAAGCGACCTTTTCTTAAATCCAAGCGAACTTTTCGTAAGCGTTTGCCCCCGATTGAATCGGGGGATCGAATTGATTATAGAAACATGAGTTTAATTAGTCGATTTATTAGTGAACAAGGAAAAATATTATCTAGGCGGGTGAATAGATTGACCTTGAAACAACAACGATTAATTACTACTGCCATAAAACAAGCTCGTATTTTATCTTTGTTACCCTTTCTCAATAATGAGAAACAATTTGAAAGAACCGAGTCGGCCCCCAGAACTACTGGTCTTAGGACTAGCAATAACTAGCCTTACGCTTGCTTCACTTGAATTATAATTCCAATCCTCCTTTGAGTTCGGATTGGTACTTTTTTTTCTCGAAAAATCCGAGAATCTAGATTGAATTATCGTGTCGTAATATAAATACTAAATCGGAAAAGAATAAACTTTTTTATTGAGCGTGTTTATTCATTTTGAATATTTTAAAAAATTTACTCATAGTAATTTCTATTCTATCCTCCCGGAGTTCATTCTCCGGGTAAATCCGTTTAAATAATTCCGGTGGATTCTACTTCGTTTATGATCTCATTGGAAATCATGTAAAGAGATTTCCTATTCAATATAGCTATTTGTGCAAGTATTTTACGATTAAGAAGCAACTGTTTCTTATATAAATCGTGTATTAATCTACTATAACTATAAGATACTGTATTTTCGCGAATTACAGCGTTTATTCGAGTGATCCACAAACGACGAAAATTTCTCTTTTGTCTACCCCTATCCCGATGAGCCGAAACCAAAGCTCTTATTTTCTGTTGAGTAATAGTTCGAGTAAGTCTTGAATGAGCTCCTCGAAAGCTTGATGCAAATAAACGAATTTTTGTTCTACGCCTCCGAGCTACATATCCCCGTTTAATTCTAGTCATTGAATAAATGAACCTTTGATGAATAACTAATGGATTTCCGTTCTTTCAGTTATTCTTTTCCCCTTTCCTAATCTATTAATAACAAAACAGATTTTTCCAATGTATAAAATTTGAATTCCAATGGCTTTGGCTACTATAACCTCCCCGACCACGATTTTTTTAGATATTTCACTGTGAAATACGAAATTGTCTTCTGTTAGGTGTCTAAAAATAGAGTAAATAAAAAAATAAAATAGTGGGTTCCGTCGTTTTTATGGTTACTTCTTAAACGGTGAGGTCTTTTCTATACACCGGAGCCTTTACTTTATGTTATTGTGGGAGCTTGTATAGTTCACACTCTTTGGCTCTACCCATGAATTATCCAGTAATAGGTCTTTCACAATGAGATCTACCTATATAGTAACGGTATTTAATTATGAAAGTTAGCTGGGTAGCTATCCCTGTTAGTCCGTTCTTGCCAAAGTGGGGACCTAATCTTTTTGTTTTTTAAATAAGATTTCCTCCGCTTAATGGATAACCATTTGCTATCAATGGAGAATCGTCTCTCACCTTAATTGAGGTGATTGGATTTGCACCAACGAAAACCATAAATTTAATACACAATGAAGAGATATGATATATTTTTTTATATAGTGGATGAAATTCCTTTCTTCCATTCTATCCTATTCAGCGGTACTGATCATTGATACTGGAAAATTTTCTTTTTTTGTGTCAGCTCACGATCTAAACGAGTCGCACATACACCCTAGTACATGTTCCTCGGCGCTGAGGGCATCCCCGAAGGGCAGGGGATTTGGTGACATTTCTGATTGGCTGTCTTGTATTTCTAATAAGTTGTTTAATTGTTGGCATGTTGAATCATATACATAATGAATGGGCTGGTTTAGATTGATCCTAACCGGATGATTTGATTATGAATTACTTCTATTTAAGATAATTAAGAACCTCGGATATTAAATCTCAAATCATGGATTTGCGCGAAACCCACCTTACGTTATTTTCATTCAACTGTTACAAGATCAATAATTCCATAAGCTTGTGCTTCTGTTGCTGACATAAAAACATCTCTTTCCATGTCTTCGGATACAACCCATAATGGTTTACCCGTTCTTTGTACATAAACCCTTGTAATGGTTTCACGCAGTTTCAGCAGTTCTTCCGCTTCCAAGATAAATTCTCCCACTTGTGTCTCATAAAAACCACTAGCGGGTTGATGGATCATTACCCTGATAATAAATAATAAAAGGTTTCTCTATCTCGTATGATGAAGAGAAAAGAAAAAAAAAGATAGAATTGAACAACCGTACAGGCATAATTTGTGCATTGCATACGGCTCTACAATAAAATTGACCCTTACCCTACATTGAAGAAAGATAAAAAAATAAAATCCATCAGACCTGGGGCAGGTAGGTAAATGATCAAAAAGCCATCCTTCCTTTCGGAGGATTTCAAAAATACTATGATGGCTCCGTTGCTGTATATATTTGATTTTGTTGTCTGTGATTCAGCAATCCCAAAGTTTCTTTTTGATTCGACCAAAATATTGTTTTTCGCGCTCTTTCATAACAAAAATTTTGTTAAGAGTCTCCCGGTGTGAAAACAAAAAAAGTTTGTGACGCTGAACTGGACTCCCGATAGATAAGAGAAAATCGGAAATCCTTCTTATCTCATACTACTCTCTCGATACATAATCTAACATTTTGAAAAAATGATCATATCGAATTCGAAGTGCCATGCTATTGTTACTTAATATTTATCTGGCGAAGGCATAGTCTTCTTTTTTCTTTCAAATAAAAACCTCATTGGCGCCAAGCGTGAGGGAATGCTAGACGTTTGGTAATTTCTCCCCCGACCAGGAGAAAAGATCCCATGGAGGCAGCTAACCCCATGCATACTGTATGGACATTCGGTCGTACAAATTGCATAGTATCATAAATAGCTATTCCAGGTATTACCCACCCTCCAGGAGAGTTTATAAACAAATAAATATCTTTTGTATCGTCCTCGATACTAAGATATACCATAAGACCAATAAGTTGATTCGAGATCTCGCTATCAACCCCTTGGCCTAAAAAAAGTAATCTTTCTCGATAAAGTCGGTTGATTAGGGTAAAGTTGTATCCCTTAGGAACCGTACATGCACCTTTTGATGCATACGGTTCAAAAAATTGCGAAAAAAAAAGAATCAATGTATAGATTCCAGTCCTCGTTCTTTTTTATAGCTATAGCAGGTTTTTCTGACTTCTAGCGAAAGGACCTTTTATTCGATTTTTCAATAAAGACTTGTTTTGACTCCTTTTCTTATAATAGAAAGAAGTCGCTAAACTTCTCGAATTAACTTCTCATTGATGTATTCTTTCATCGAGATTTAATGTGAATCACGATGGTATTTTCTTGTTCCTGAATGGGTTTCTTTCATCTTTTTAGGTTTATGCTCTACTCCGGGTAAAGATCCGCCCGATTTTGATTTGCACATATAGAACAAATGCCCCCTTACCATTTCTTTTTGTTATGATTTTCTCTTTTTTTTTTTTTCAATTCATTTCATATTTTCCACCAAGTATTAAACAAATAAGAATATAGGAATCATATAAATTTTACAAATTGGATTTTTTCTAAACGGAGCCTGGATACTTCATTTTTTAGTCCAACCAAGCCAACCATAAATTATTCTAATCTAATTTAGAATAGTATAATAAGATGAATATCCCCCAAATGGATCTAATTAAAGTGTCAAGTTCGCGCTCCAAATTTTCGACGATTCAATTCAGCTTTCTTGGGCGAACCGGAGGATATCTCGATCGGGGTAGAGAACGGGGAAATCCCATATGACCCAATAGATTTGACAAGTCGCACTATACGTCAATCCAAGATGCATCTTCCTCTCCAGGAAGTCGGAAAGGTACTTTTGGAACACCAATAGGCATTAGTTGAAGGAAAAAGAACTAAGTACTATATTTCACTTTGATGTGGAAACGTAAAAATTAGGTTTTATTGTCTTTATTAATATTTTCTTTTATTTTATCTATAGATTAGAAAAATTCATAAAAAGGCGGGCTGAATAAAGTCAAATTATTACCAATACGACCTTATAATAATGAATAAATATGGACATATTTGCTCATATAAAATGGTAGAAACTCCCCATTGCGTATTGGTACTTATCGAGTATAGAATAAATCTGCCTCTCTTTGTTCCTACGAACAGAATTGTTCCGTTATTTATTATTTAATAGAATCCACCCTTGCCTTGTTCTGAAAAAATCCACGAAACAGGGGAAGTCCATAGGATAGTCATAGTATATTCCAATGCAATAAAGTTACGTAGTGTCTATTTTTTTTTTAGAAAGGGGTATTTTCCATGGGTTTACCTTGGTATCGTGTTCATACCGTTGTATTGAATGATCCCGGCAGGTTGCTTGCTGTTCATATAATGCATACAGCTCTGGTTGCTGGTTGGGCCGGTTCGATGGCTCTGTATG